AAAGGATGAATTCCACTTTAAAGAGACACGCTATAAAAATAGACCAATTTATGAAACTTCTTATCTAGATGGGAATCAAGAAAATTCGAAGTTAGAAATATTTCAAGATAAAAAGGATAAAGAGATATTCTGGTTTGAAAAACCTCTTGTTAATATTCTTTTCGACTATAAACAATCAATATTAAACACAATATTTTTTTCATACGTGTCAAAGTGATGGAAAAGAAAGGATATCCTTTACGTATCCGCCAAGTTTATCAACTTTTTTTGAAATGATACAAAGAAAGATGTCTTTTTTTACAATAGAAAAAATTTCCTATAATGAACTGTATAATCACTGGAATTATACCAATGAACAAAAAAGGAAGAACATAAGCAACCAATTTTTAAATAGAGTCGAAATTCTAGATAATAGATTCCTTCCTCTGGATATAATCGAAAAAAGAATTAGATTGTGTAATTGTAATAATGAGACTAAACAAGAATATTTACCTAAAATATGTGATTCTTTATTTAACGGACCCTTTCGCGGACAAATCAAAAAACTATTTTTACTCCCAATCATAAAAACTTCTCTAGCTATAAAACATTACATAGAGACAATTTGGATAAATAAGATTTATGGCATCCTTCTTACTACCAATTACACAGAATTTTACCATAAATTCAATTTATTTGATCGAAAATCATTATCAACAGAAATGAGTTATTTCTTAAACATAATTAGCAAGTTTGGAGGAAAATCAACATCAAATTTTAATTTGAAAGGACTTTATTTATTTCCGGAAAACAAAGAAGTAAGAATTAATCCAGAAGATCCAATTCAAATTTTAAAATTTTTAATCAATGCAGTTATAACTGATACTAAGGATAAAACAATTAGCAAAGAATATATTGGAATAAAAGAAATAAATAAAAAAGTTCCTCGATGGTCATATAAATTAATCGACGAATTGGAACAACAGGAAGTAGCAACTGAAGAAAGTGGGGCAGAGGATTATCAAATTCGTTCACGAAAAGCCAAACGTGTCGTAATTTTTACTAATAGTCCGGAGAATACCGATACTAATGAAAAAGAGACTGATAATTCTGATCAAGCTGAAGAGGTGGATTTGATACGTTATTCACAACAACCGGATTTTCGTCGAGATATAATAAAAGGCTCTATACGAGCTCAAAGGCGTAAAATAATTATTTTGGAACTGTTTCAAGCAAATGTGTATTCCGCCCTTTTTTTGGATAGAGTAGACAAACCTCCCCTCTTTTCTTTTGATATCCCCGATCTAATGAAAATAATTTTTATAAATTTGATTTGGAAAAAGAATAAATTCAAAATTTCGGATCATACAAAGGAAAAGACAAAAGAAAGTGAGAAAGAAGAGAAGGCCAAAAGAGAAATAGACAAAAAAGCGGAGAAAACTCGTATAGAGATAGGGGAACTTTGGGATAGCATTATATTTGCTCAAGTAATAAGAGGTTTTGCATTAGTAATCCAATCAATTCTTAGAAAATATATTATATTACCTTCATTAATAATATCTAAAAATCTTGTTCGTATACTCTTATTTCAATTTCCCGAATGGTCCGAAGATTTAAAGGATTGGACTAAAGAAATCCATATTAAATGTACCTATAATGGCGTTCAATTATCAGAAAAAGAATTTCCGAAAAACTGGTTAACAGACGGTATTCAGATAAAGATTCTATTTCCTTTTCGTCTGAAACCTTGGCGCAGATCTAAGTTACGATTCCCTAATAAAGATCCAATTCAAAAGAAAGGGAAAAAACAAAAAAATGATTTTTGTTTTTTAACAGTTTGGGGAATGGAAACTGAATTACCTTTTGGTTCTCCCCGACAACAAATCTCATTTTTTGAACCCATTTTAAAAAAATTAAAAAAAATAAAATTAAAATTGCAAAAAAAATGTTTTCTAGTTCTAAGAGTTTTAAAAGAAAGAACAAAATCTTTTCTAAATGTATTAAAAGAAACAAAAAAATGGGTCATCAAAAGCATTCTCTTTCTAAAAAAAAGAATCAAAGAACTCTCAAAAATAAACCAAATTCTATCATTTGGATTGAAAAAAATAGAAAGATATAAATTGAGTGAACCTAAAAAAGAAAAAAATTCGATAATCCATAATCAAATTATTCCCGAATCGTCTATTCAAATTCGATTTTTGGATTGTGCAACTTACTCATTGACAGAAAAAAAGATTCAAAATTTAACTAATAGAACAAACACAATCATAACTGAAATAGAAAAAATGAAAAAAGATAAGCAAATAGGGTTTCTAACTCGAGAGATAAATATTAGCCCGACCAAAATAAGTTATGAAGATAAAAGATTAGAATCACCAAAAAACATTTGGCGGATATTAAAAAGAAAAAATCTTCGATTACTGCGTAAATTACATTTTTTTTTTAAATTTTTGATTGAAAAACTATACATATATATCTTTCTATGTATCATTATTATATTTAGAATCATTGCGGAGCTTCTTCCTAAATTAAAAAAAAAAAATTTGAATAAATACATTTACAATAATGAAGCAAATCAAGAAAGAATTGATAAAACAAATCAAAGTATAATTAACTTTATTTTGACTATAAAAAAGTCACTTTGTATTATTAATAAAGATTCACATATTTTTTGGGACTTATCTTACTTGTCACAAGCATATGTATTCTACAAATTCTCACAAATCCAAGTCAGTAACTTATATAAGTTAAGATCTGTCTTTAACTATTACGGAACATCTTTCTTTCTTAAGAATGAAATAAAAGAGTATTTTGTTGGAACGCAAGGAATATTTGATTCCGAATTAAGACAACATAAAAACCTTCGAAATTCTTTAATTAATGAATGGAAAAACTGGCTAAAGGTTCATTATCAATATGATTTATCTCAGATTAGATGGTCTAGATTAATATCACAAAAATGGCGAAATAGAGTCAATCAATATCAATGTCGTATGACTAAAAATAAAGATTTAAACAAATTTGATTCATATGAAAAAAACCGATTCATTCAATATGAAAAACAAAATTATTTTGAAATAGATTCATTACTAAAAAAGAACAAAAAATTAAAAAAACAATATCAATATGATCTTTTATCGTATAAATCTATTAATTATGAAGATGAAAAAAACTCATATATTTATGGATTGCCATTACAAGTAAATAAGAACAAAAAGATTTCTTATACTTACACACCTAAACGTAAACTATTTGATATGATAGAAGGTATCCTTATCAATAATTATCGAGTAGAAAATAATAGTATAGATATAAAAAAAAGTCCGGATCGAAAATCTTTTTATTGGAAAATTATCCATTTTTGTTTTACAAAGAAGATTGATATTAAGGCTTGCGTTAATATTGATACCATCACTAAGAGGAATCAAAATACTAAGATTAGTGTTAATAATTATCAAATAATCGATAAATTTGATAAAAAAAAAAAAGGTCTTTTTTATCTCACGATTCATCAAGAAATTCACCCATTCAATCAAAAACAAAAAAAGTCTCTCGCTGATTGGATGAGAATGAATGACGAAATACTAAGTCGCCCCATATCGAATCTTGCATTTTTGTTATTCCCAGAATTTGGGATATTTTATAATACATATAAGATTAAACCCTGGGCCATACCAATCAAATTACTTCTTTTCAATTTTAATGTCAACCAAAATGTTAATAAACATAAAAGCATCACTGAAAAGAAAAAAATATCTCTTTTTTTATTTTCTAAAAAAAAAACTCTTAAGTTAGAAAATAGAAATCAAGGAGAAAAAGAATTAGTCGAAAAACCATATATTAAATCCGCTCTCTCAAACCAAAAAAAAGATGGTGAACAAAGTTCTCCGGGATCAGACATGAAAAAACGTAGAAACAAAAAGCAATACAAGACTAACATAGAAGCAGAGCTTGAGTTTTTCTTAAAAAAGTATTTGCGTTTTCAATTGAGCTGGAATGATTCTTTAAATCAAAGAATAATCAATAACATAAAAGTATATTGCCTCCTCCTTAGACTGAACAGTCCAAACGAAATTGCTATATCCGCTATTCAAAGAAAAGAAATGAATCCGCATATTCTGATGATCCAGAAGGATTTAACTCTTACAGAATTTCTAAAAAGCGGAATATTTATTATCGAACCAGTTCGTCTGTTTGTAAAAAATGATGGACAATTTTATATATATCAAACCATAGGTATTTCATTGGTTCATAAGAATAAGCACCAAATTAATCAAAGATACCTAGAAAAAAGTTATGGCTATGCTGACAAGAATAAGAAGAATTTTTATGAATCCATTGGAATACATCAAAAAATGACTGGAAATATAGACAAAAATCATTATGATTTGCTTGTTCTTGAAAATATTTTATCCCCGAAGCGTCGTAGAGAATTGAGAATTCAAATCTTTTTGAATTATAGGGATATAAACAGTATCTATAGAAATACAGTATTTTTCAATGGAAATAGGATAAAAAATTGCGTGTTGAATAAAAAAAAAAATCTTGATAACGATAAAAAGAAACTAATTAAATTAAAGTTTTTTCTTTGGTCCAATTATCGATTAGAAGATTTAGCTTGTATGAATCGCTATTGGTTTGATACCAATAATGGTAGTCGTTTTAGTATGACCAGGATTCATATGTATCCGCGATTGCAAATTTATTAATGGTACATTTTTACTATATTCTCGAGTATATGAAGACAAAGAAATAAACATACCCATTATCTTACATTTCATTCTGATACACAATACTTACTAATTTAATGAGTCATTGTATTATATTTTATATTATTAATATTAATTCGATCTAGAAATGAATCAACAAAATATTCTTATTTATTTGAAGATCTATTATTTTTTGTGAATACAGAAATAGACCATACTTTTGTATACGGTATCCGATTCGAATCCAATTAATTTTTTAAATTATATTGTAAATTATATTGATTACTAAAGTAAGTAATTTTATTTGATTTTATTTGACAAAAACAAAAAATTCTTAACGAAATTAAGAGTCTTGTGTATATCAAATTCAAATGAGTGGCATTATTATTACTGATCAAGAAATATATCGATAAAAATATCTAAAAAAAAAGAGAAAGGGACGATTCATTTTTATGATAAAAAATGCATTCATTTCCATTTTTTCGCAAGAAGAAAAAGAAGAAAACAGGGGATCCGTTGAATTCCAAGTATTGAGTTTCACCAATAAAATAAGAAGACTTACTTCACATTTAGAATTGCACAGAAAAGACTATTTATCTCAAAGGGGTCTACGTAAAATGCTGGGAAAACGTCAACGGTTGCTGTCTTATTTGTCAAATAAAAATAGAGTACGTTATAAATACTTAATTAATCAATTGGGTATTCGGGAATCCAAAATTCGTTAATTTGAAAAGTCATTTTGAATTATTTGATTTATTAGATCTTGAATTTTGATGAACTTTTTTTCGTTTTGCGCAATTCATGGAAGAATGAATCGAGGAAAAACTTATGAATATACCAGCTACAAGAAAAGATCTCATGATAGTCAATATGGGCCCCCACCACCCGTCAATGCATGGTGTTCTTCGACTCATCGTTACTCTGGACAGTGAAAATGTTATTGACTGTGAACCAATATTGGGTTATTTACACAGGGGGATGGAAAAAATTGCGGAAAACCGAACAATTATACAATATCTTCCTTATGTAACTCGTTGGGATTATTTAGCTACTATGTTCACAGAAGCAATAACTGTAAATGGGCCAGAACAGTTAGGAAATATTCAAGTACCTAAAAGAGCCAGTTATATCAGAGTAATTATGTTGGAATTGAGTCGTATAGCTTCTCATCTGTTATGGCTCGGCCCGTTTATGGCAGATATTGGTGCACAAACTCCTTTCTTCTATATTTTCAGAGAAAGAGAATTTATATATGATCTATTCGAAGCTGCCACTGGTATGAGAATGATGCATAATTATTTTCGTATCGGAGGAGTAGCGGCTGATCTACCTCATGGGTGGATAGATAAATGTTTGGATTTCTGCGATTATTTTTTAACAGGAGTTACTGAATATCAAAAACTTATTACACGAAATCCTATTTTTTTAGAACGCGTTGAAGGTGTAGGCATTATTGGTAGAGACGAAGTAATAAATTGGGGTTTATCAGGACCAATGTTGCGAGCTTCCGGAATACAATGGGATCTTCGTAAAGTTGATCATTATGAGTGTTACGACGAATTGGATTGGGAAGTCCAATGGCAAAAAGAAGGGGATTCATTAGCTCGTTATTTAGTCCGAATTGGTGAAATGACAGAATCCATAAAAATTATTCAACAGGCTCTAGAAGGAATTCCGGGGGGGCCCTGTGAGAATTTAGAACTTCGATACTTTGATAGAGAAAGGTATCCAGAATGGGATGATTTTGAATATCGATTCATTAGTAAAAAACCTTCTCCTATTTTTGAATTGCCGAAACAAGAACTTTATGTAAGAGTCGAAGCCCCAAAGGGTGAATTGGGAATTTTTCTGATAGGGGATCAGAGTGGTTTTCCTTGGAGATGGAAAATTCGCCCGCCGGGTCTTATCAATTTGCAAATTCTTCCTCAGTTAGTTAAAAGAATGAAATTGGCTGATATTATGACAATACTAGGTAGCATAGATATCATTATGGGAGAAGTTGATCGTTGAAATGGTAATTGATACAACGGAAATACAAGATATTAATTCTTTTTACAGAGTGGAATCTTTAAAAGGGGTCTATGGAATTATATGGGCGCTTGTCCCTATTTTGACTCTTGTATTGGGAATCACAATAGGCGTATTAGTAATTGTATGGTTAGAAAGAGAAATATCCGCAGGGCTACAACAACGTATTGGACCTGAATACGCCGGTCCTTTAGGAGTTCTTCAAGCTCTAGCAGATGGGACAAAACTACTTTTCAAAGAGAATCTTCTTCCATCTAGAGGAGATACTAGTTTATTTAGTATCGGACCATCCATAGCAGTCATATCCATTCTGCTAAGTTATTTAGTAATTCCTTTTGACTATCGTCTTGTTTTAACCGATCTCAATATCGGAGTTTTTTTATGGATTGCGGTCTCAAGTATTGCTCCCATTGGACTTCTTATGTCAGGATATGGTTCAAATAATAAATATTCCTTTTTAGGTGGTCTACGAGCTGCTGCTCAATCGATTAGTTATGAAATACCATTAACTCTATGTGTATTATCAATATCTCTACGTGCGATTCGTTGAAACATAAACTTTTCCCTATTCCTTTCTTTCTAGTCTTTATAGAAAAAGAGGGGGAATAAATTGCATACATATCTTCATTTTTTTATTTATTATTCGGGTTAATGAATTAAATTAGATAGTTATATGAGTGAAAAAAAAACAGCTATAGCTATATAATATATATATTCGCAGTAAAATTATTGAGTCTCGCCTTCAATGTATAAGAAGAATTAAAGAGTTGAACATAAATAAACA